GTATTCAAGTCAATTATGCATTACATTAATTCGATTCATTCAATTTTATTATTAAATATAAAAAAATTTCATTTTTCGAATTTTAGAATATTAAAGATTATAACGATTTAAAGTAAAAGCGGGTAGCGGGAATCGAACCCGCATCGTTAGCTTGGAAGGCTAGGGGTTATAGTCGACGTTGATTCATCATTTTTAACGTCTCTAATTCAAAACTGAACGTGAAACTTTGGTTTCATTCGGCTCCTTTATGGAAGATGGATAAATTCCCAGATTCAGACATGAACGAAATAAAAAAATCCGACCCATAACGTCTATGTCAGCTTTTCTGTCTGAATCTATTCAGAACAACCCGCTTTCTAGACGATCCCTATAGAAAAGAGGAGGGTTATATTCTAACAATCTTTCTAGTTACTTCGTTCTCTACTTCTATTTGAAAGAATCCTTAGGAAAAGCATTTTGTTTCCACCGAGCTAAAACAATTTCTCGATGTCTTTAGTAAACCAAAGACATTGTTTAATAGCTGTTTTGCTTCAATTTCCCCTATATAAATTTTCATATATAAATTGAAAATTGAAGATTTAGTTACGATTAGAAATACACTTTTTATCTTTATCCATGGGTCCTTTACTCATACTCATTCAATTGGAAGTATTGATCCAATAAAAAAAAATTATGTTTCGTAATCTCATAATCCAATTTTTCAATTTTAAATTGATTCTTGGATACAAATCACGAGAATGTATATTCTTCCTCGAATTTTTCATTGAGAGGTAAAGGATTCAATCCTTTTAAGAACTAAAGTTTTTGTTCGGAATGAATATATGAATATTAATCAAACCGAAAGACCCTTTAACTATATAGGGGGTTATAGAACGAATCACACTTTTACCACTAAACTATACCCGCTACAATCCGATTATTGTATATAAATGGACCTTTTGTCGACCCTAATCAAAAGTAAAACAAAAGATCAGAAAAAAAATCATGAAAACGAGAGCGTTTACGTGTTGTATCAGAGGACCTAATGAGATTAGGAAAAGAGGATTCATTTAATTTAAATAACTAAATACCAAGTGTTTTTTTGCCCGAGGTTTTTGACCTATACGTCTCGAACTTAAGCCATAACACAAAAATGGATTGTGTCAAGAAACGACAGTTCCCTTTTTCTTATTTAAACTGGAATAAAAGGACTAACTAAGAAAGAAACGGCACTTTGATTCGATATCATTTGATTCTATATCATAGAAATTGAAAAAGTTTTTTATTTATTTTTAATCGCAATAACAAGCAAGTGTTTTTCTTTTTTTTTTCAAAATTCAAAAATCTTTTTATTTATGATTCGTTGGAACAAAAGGGCGGGCCCGGCTAAGTACTGACCAGGCCGGGCCGTGAAACTAAAAAGCCCCTTCGGACGAAATCACGAAATCAAAAAATAATACTATGACGGGCGTTTTCAAGCCTTATTTTTTATAATGTAACATAGTATTATCCTTTTTCAATTGGGAGGAGAGATGGCTGAGTGGACTAAAGCGTCGGATTGCTAATCCGTTGTACGAGTTTTTCGTACCGAGGGTTCGAATCCCTCTCTTTCCGTTTTTGTTGATGACTTGGTATTTTCTTTCGAATTTATCGCGAGCTCTTTTTTTATTTAATTAATAGTTAAAAATGAATAGTTAAAGAAGTTTAAGGATGTGGAATAGATAAAATCTTACTAATAACAGTTTAAAATCAAGCAAAGAAAACAAAAACCTTATCTTTTATTCTTCACGTCCAGGATTACGTCCTGGATCATTAGACAGGAATCCGAAGATAAAGAGAGAAACAAAGAATATCACTACCGTGTAAACAAATAGTTTGAGAGTAAGCATTACACAATCTCCAAGATTTTTTTTTAGGAAAAAAGAGAATAGATTCTCCACTTTTATACCGCATACCCTACTTTTTTATTTTGACACCAAGAAATGCAGTGGGGTGATCCGGATTTGTCGCGGTTGTACAATAATTTCAATATTTGAATTGAGAGTGTAGGACTTATCTGATCTTATCAATTCGTAGAATTTTTTTTTTTCGAATAAATCATGAATTTATCTGGGACTTTATTAAAAATATCATCGAAAACTTACAGCAGCTTGCCAAACAAAGGCTAAGAGAAAAAAGAACAGAGGTATTACTGGCATAATATCTACAATTGGATTCAAAAAAGCGTAGGCTTCGGGCAATTTGGCGACGAAAAAATTACTGGAAAAAAGAGCAGAATTAAGGTAGATACAGATTAAACTAAATATATTAAGCATAACAAACATTTTGTTTTGGGGATAATTGTATTTATTTTGATTGAGTTATTAATAAATTGAGTTTTTTATTATTATAAATATGTTATTTTTTTTATTATTATAAATATGTTATTATTGATAGAAGAAAGAAAATGAATAAAAAGAAAATAAGATAGACCAAAAAACTTTCTTTGATTTGAACTCACCCAATCAAAAATCCTTCTATATCTCAAATCAAAAGAGAATAGAATAAATCATACTTTCGTACAATATCTTAATTGAATTATATGTAATGATCAATAAATTCAGTTTAATTCTATGTCTACATGTATAGTCTATATGTATAAAAATTCTAGTAATCCATTTTATAAATAATAGATATTTAGACTGGAGTTGACGAATAACCCGTACCAATATTAGTGTTTATTAGTGTCTAATAGAAAAAATGGGGCGTGGCCAAGTGGTAAGGCAACGGGTTTTGGTCCCGCTATTCGGAGGTTCGAATCCTTCCGTCCCAGATCATACCCCGTCTATGATTATTATTATATAATGTGATCATTATATTAATATATTTTTAATATATATTAAATATATATCATAATATAATAAAATATATAAAAATAAAAATTGCCCTTTCGAACAGCCTTCTGTATTAAGAATAGAATATTGGTATAGAATGTGATTATTATTTCTTTTTTTAATAATCTGCGGAATCATATCTTTTTCACAAATTTAATCGAGTTCAAATAACACGCATATGAAATATGAAATTTAATTCATTTGCGATTCGTTAAATAGTACCTATTTTACAGATTTTACAGTATAAATATGAAAAAATAACAACATAAATTTTCAATCTTCCCTTACATCAGTGTTTTTTTATCTATCTTTTTTTACTCACAGATGGTTTAATCCAATATGGATTTCTCTCTCTCTTACTGATGATAAAAAACGAAAGGTCCTTGCTGGAAAACTTTATGTTATGCAAAATACATGTATCGGATAGGAAATTTTTCAATCAATTAAATCTTTGTAACGAACTCTTATGAGTTCTTGGTACTTGAAGAAGTGTGAAATTGTTGAATTTATCCTATCGCTATTACGTTACTTGAAGATACAGATTCAAAATAACTTGTTTATTCGTGTTATATTAGTTTTAATTAGTTAACTAATTTGATTTTTACAATCAAAATATTCTAAATTTGAAAATTTAGAAAAAAAAAATTATTTCTATTTTCTAGAATTTCCAATATTTAATTCTATTAATCTAAAAAAATAGGGTTAAATAGATTACTATGTACCGACCGAACCAATGATTATTCATGATTCCATAATTGAATCAATTACATATGGGTTCCAAACCGAAGGAATGTTATGGTAAAACTTCGTTTAAAACGATGTGGTAGAAAGCAACGTGCGACTTGAAGGACATGATCAGCTGTGGAGTCTTACATCCACCATTTTTTTATATATTATATAGGAATGAAAGTGCTCTTGGCTCGACATCATTTGTTCTGTTCCGCTGGAACCCTCTTTTTTTTGGGGGGGGGTGATGTAATATAGTACAGGATGGAGCTCGAGTAGAAATATTTTTTTTCAGGGGCAATAATCTAGGGTTAGTATCAATCAATAAATTGGAACAACTTCGTAAGTATATTTTCGATACATAAACCGAAAAGGTCCTATTCGAGAAAATTTCCAATTCAAAAGGAAGGTGTATTACGCAGGAATCAACCATTCGTATGATTCTTTGACAGAAAGAAATCACAAAAAATGATATGTTGCTGCCGTTTTGAAAGGATTTAAAGATCACCGAAGTAATGTCTAAACCCAATGATTCAAGGCAAAGATCCTGGAACAAGTAAATACCTTTTTCAATTGTCTTAACAACTAGATCAGAATGAAGAATCAAAATAGATTCTAAAGGAGACAGACAATAAAAGGGTTAGAGACCACTCAATAAATGAAATATCTAAAAGGGTTCTCTTTTGAGTTATTTCAGAGTTATCCAACTTGAGTTATGAGGGTGCAAATACGACTAATTTTCTTTTTTGTTGGGTAAGAATAAGAAAAAAAAAGTACTTAAATCAATAGTCTAATTAATTTGATGATTTTATGGATATATTTGATATTGTAATTCGATACATAGACATAATTTCTAATTTTCTCGAGCCGTACGAGGGGAAAACTTCTTATACGTTTCTAGGGGGGGGGTATTGTTCATCTATCCCAATGAGCCATTTATCGAATCGTTGCAATTGATGTTCGATCCCGACGAGAGGGAAGAGATCTTCGGAAAGTGGGTTTTTATGATCCGATAAAGAATCAAATCTATTTAAATGTTCCTGCTATTCTAGATTTCCTTGAAAAAGGCGCTCAACCTACAGGAACTGTTCATGATATTTCAAAAAAGGCGGGGGTTTTTACGGAACTTCGCCTTAATCAACAAACAAAATTCAATTAATGAAATAAAATAGAAAAAAGAAGGTGTGGATGACTTGTATATAGCTTTGTATAACCCTTTCTTTGCTAGTTCCTCTTTTGTTCTATTCATATCATACTTCCGTTTAGTATTGTTACTTTTAGTATTGTTACTATAGAATGGTGTCGTTTATTTATAACGACAAAAAATGGATTTCGATTTTATTGATATAATAATGGATATAATAATGGATCCAATAATATTAAATAGAAATCAAATAGTATAGAAAAAGATCAAGTGAATAAATAAGAAATGACGTAGAAGTAATTGGGTCTATAGACATAAAAATTTGCATTACCGTCAATGGGGTGATTTTCGTTGGAACTCTATGAACAAAAAAAAACAAAGGACTAAACCTGTTTATTTTAGTTATTGAATAAACCTCATTTTTTTCTACTTCTCCCCCGTCTTCCTTAATTTAGTCTTCCACCTATATTATATATTTATATATAGTGCCAATCCAACACAAGTCCTTAGTTTTTTTATTTCAATTAAAATAATTGGATTAATTTTAATTGATTGAAATCAGAATTGTTAGTTCGATTTAGAATTTGTTTTATCTTTTGTATGCTTTTATCAATATTCATATTGACAACAGTGTATCAAATAAATATAATCCGATCGTGGATAAATGGATCCATTTATCCCTGTTCCATAGATTTAATTTAATTCAAATAATGGGTTCTTGGATTTTCTGTCATACAAGAAGTCTTTTTTGATTAAGATTAAAATCAATAAAACTCGATATATACTAATTAATGGATAATATAAGAGACAATAGGCGGTCTATAAATATTTGAAAATCTTTGACTTTATCCCTATTTTATCTTTTATCTGAGAATTTTTTGTATTTTCGTCGGATTTGTTCATTTTTATTATGTTCAGAGTGGGTTAGAATTTTTTTTTTCATTTTTTTTTTTTAATGGTTTGATTGCGTTGTGCCATTCAATTTCGTTATTTATTGGGATTCTGATTGTATCTACACATTCTAATTAGTTTTGGGGGGTTGCTAACTCAACGGTAGAGTACTCGGCTTTTAAGTGCGGCTAGCATCTTTTACACATTTGTATGAAGCAACAGATTCGTCCATACCATCGGTAGAGTTTGTAAGACCACGACTGATCCTGAAAGGAATGAATGGAAAAAGCAGCATGTCGTAGCAATGGATAATTCTGAGAATATTTCATTCTTACTGAATAGGTCCCCAATCTTATTTCAATTGTTTAAATTCGTGGTGTCTAACAATTTTTTAAAAAGAATCTTTTGGGGGGTCGAGTGAATAAATGGGTAGAGCCTTACTATAAGGTTCCAATTATAGGGAAATAAAAAGTAACGAGCTTCTGTTCTTCATTTTTGAATGATTACCCCATCTAATTAGACGTTAAAAATATATTAGTGCTTAATGCGGGAAAGGCTTTTCTGATGAGTGGATTAGAAATTTCTTATGAGTCCTAACTATTAGCTATTCCCCTTTATGGGGTAGAGATAAATGTGTAGAAGAAGGCAGTATATTGATAAAGAGATTTTCTTTTTCAAAATCAAAAGAGCGATTGGATTGAAAAAATAAAGGACTTCTAACTATCTTGTTATCCTATAAATGAACATAAGGGGCTAGAGAGTCCGTTGATGAGTTTGACTTGTTTCCGAGGTATCTAGTTTTTTCTTACTATAAATACCTTGTTTTGACTGTATCGTACTATGTATCATTTGATAACCCAATAAATTACCTATTTCTTTTCTGGTTCAAATCGAATTTTAAATGGAAGAATTTCAAGGATATTTAGAATTAGATAGATCTCAGCAACATGACTTCCTATACCCACTTATCTTTCGGGAGTATATTTATGCACTTGCTCATGATCGTGGTTTAAATAGATCCGTTTTGTTGGATAATGTAGGTTATGACAAGAAATCTAGTTTACTAATTATAAAACGTTTAATTAGTCGAATGTATCAACAGAATCATTTTATTATTTCCGTTAATGATTCTAATCAAAATCTATTTTTGGGGTACAACAAAAATTTGTATTCTCAAATGATATCGGAGGGATTTGCAGTCATTGTGGAAATTCCGTTTTCCCTAAGATTAGTATCTTCCTTAGAGGAGACAGAAATCGTAAAATCTTATAATTTACGATCAATTCATTCAATATTTCCTTTTTTCGAGGACAAATTCCCACATTTAAATTATGCATCAGATGTACTAATACCCTACCCCATTCATCTGGAAATCTTGGTTCAAAACCTTCGCTACTGCGTGAAAGATCCCTCTTCTTTGCATTTATTACGGCTCTTTCTTCACGAGTATTATAATTGGAATAGTCTTATTACTCCAAAAAAATCTATTTTTGCAAAAAGTAATCCAAGATTATTCTTGCTCCTATATAATTCTTATGTATGTGAATACGAATCCATTTTACTTTTTCTCCGTAACCAATCTAATCATTTACTATTAACCTCTTCTGGGATCTTTTTTGAGCGAATATTTTTTTATGAAAAAATAAAATATCCTGTTGAAGAAGTCTTTGCTAACGATTTTCCGGCCACCTTATGGTTCTTCAAGGATCCTTTTATGCAGTATGTTAGATATCGAGGAAAATCTATTCTGGCATCAAAAGAGACTCCTCTTCTGATGAATAAGTGGAAATATTATCTTGTCAATTTTTGGCAATGTCATTTTTATGTATGGTCTCAACCAGGAAGAATCCATATAAACCAATTATCCAAGCATTCCCTTGATTTTTT